ATGGCTCGAAACCCTTTCCACCTAGTTGAATTTAGACCATGACAACTTACAGGATCTATAAGAGCTTTATTCTTAACAACCGGCCTCTCCTCATGATTTCATAATTATGGAAACCTACTTATATTTTTTGGATTATCACTTATAATTTTAACTATAATTCAATGATGACGAGATATTATTCGAGAAAGAACATTCCAAGGTTTTCATACCATTAAAGTATATAATGGACTACGATGAGGAATAATACTTTTTATTATTTCAGAAATTTGTTTTTTCTTCGCTTTTTTTTGAGCCTATTTTCACAGAAGTTTAGCACCTAATATAGATATTGGTTCTTGCTGACCTCCTATTTATATTTTTCCATTAAATCCTTTCCAAATTCCTCTACTAAATACAGCAATCCTTTTAGCATCAGGAGTTTCCGTAACTTGAGCCCACCACTCCATTATAAATAATAACTTAAAATCTTCAACTCAATCCATAATTATTACCATCTCCTTAGGATTTTATTTTACACTCCTTCAAATAATAGAGTATATAGAAGCATCTTTTTCCATTTCAGATAGTATTTATGGATCAACCTTTTTTGTTGCTACAGGATTCCATGGATTACATGTAATTATTGGCTCAACTTTTCTCTTAATATGTCTTTTTCGAATTATTATAAACCATTTTTCTTCATCTCATCATTTTGGATTTGAAGCCGCAGCTTGATATTGACATTTTGTAGATGTAGTTTGACTATTTTTATATACTTTTGTTTACTGATGAGGATCCTAAATATATAAATTAATATATTTTAATTAAAATATTAAGTGGCCGAAATTAACAAGCACTAGACTTTTAATCTAGATAATGATTATATAATCCTTAATGGTATTATATTTTATATAAGAAAACTTAACTTGCAATTAAAAAGAAATAATTTAATTATTTAATACCAATTAAGAAATGAATTTTCATATATGGTTTCGACCCATAATTAGGTATTAATATACCCTTAATTCAGTGAAAAGCCAAAGTCTCAGAGGCATTTAACTGTTAATTAAAAAATTGAAATTTTATTTCTTCACTGGCAGTATAGCGCCGGAATGAACGGATTATATTGATGTTATAAATTATAAGAATTTTATATCTTCTATACTTATGTATTCCTTTCTTCTTTTTGTAATATTTCTTATTCTTCTCAACTGTATTTTATTTATTATTAGTCTAATAATCGCATATAAATCACAAAAAAATCGTGAAAAAAGTTCCCCATTTGAATGTGGCTTTGATCCCTCTTGATATACTCGTTCCCCATTTTCCATACGATTTTTTCTTCTAGCAGTAATCTTCTTAATTTTTGATGTAGAAATTATTTTACTTATACCTATTATTATCAATTTATTATTTTCCCCATCAATTATCTATTTATCTTCTTCTCTAATTTTTTTAATAATTTTAACTGTAGGTTTATTACATGAATGAAATCAAGGATCATTAAATTGAATATAAGAGTAATAATGTTATATAATAAAGCTGCTAACTTTATTATGAGCAATTCATAATTGTACTACTCTTTATGAACAATAAATTTTTTCCCTCTAACTTTATATTTATTCTAATAATAATTATAGGAACAATTATATCTTTATCCTCCTCCCACTGATTAATAATATGAATAGGCTTAGAATTAAATTTAATAGGAATTTTACCTTTAATAAATATTAAATCTAAAAACCTTGAAATTGAGAGATCTATAAAATATTTTATTATCCAATCAATAAGATCTTCCTTATTTATTATAAGATCTATTTTTATATATTTATCATCAATTTCAATATTCTCGATATTTAATAATTCTATATTTTCCTCTATTATAACTATTTCATTATTAATTAAATTAGGAAGAGCCCCCTTCCATTTTTGACTACCAGCTATATGTAAACAAATAAGATGAATAATATTATTTTTAATTCTAACGTGACAAAAATTAGCACCTTTATTTATACTGTCATTTATTAATTATAATTATATGATTATAATTACTGCATCTTTCATTAGTTCAATTTTTGGTAGTATTCAAGCTATTAATCAATCAAGACTACAATTAATTATAGTTTACTCTTCTATTTCCCATTTAGGTTGAATATTACCAGCATGTTCTACAAATAATTCCATTATATTTATTTATCTAATATTTTATTCAATTATTATTTTACCTTTATTTATTTCATTTTCTAAAAAATCCTCATTTTTTATTTATTCTCTAACAGAACAAAACAACCTTATAAATAAAGAATATATCTTTATTATATCTTTAATCCTATCTCTAGGAGGTATTCCTCCTATATTAGGCTTTTTATCAAAATTAATAATACTAAATTTTTTACTAAAAATAAATATAATTATATTATCACTAATTTTATTTATAGGAACACTTATTAGACTATATTTCTATTTAAATTTAATAATAATAATAATAACTAAATCTTTTTATATATTCAATATAAAAAAAATAAATATAATAGATATAAAATCTATTATATGTATGAATATATTAGGAACTATTATTTTTATTCCCATAATTTTATATGCGATGAATATTTTCAACAAATCACAAAGATATTGGCACATTATACTTCATTTTTGGAATTTGATCAGGATTATTAGGAACCTCTTTAAGTTTAATAATTCGTACTGAATTAGGACAACCAGGATCTTTATTAAATGATGATCAATTATATAATGTAATTGTAACTGCACATGCATTTGTCATAATTTTTTTTCTAGTAATACCCGTTATAATTGGAGGATTTGGTAATTGATTAGTCCCTCTTATATTAGGAGCACCAGATATAGCATTTCCTCGAATAAATAATATAAGATTCTGACTTCTGCCCCCTTCATTAACCCTACTTCTATCTTCCGCAATAGTAGAAAGAGGTGTAGGAACTGGATGAACAGTTTATCCACCTCTATCAAGTAATCTAGCCCACATGGGACCTTCAGTTGACTTAGCTATTTTTTCCCTACATTTAGCTGGTATTTCCTCAATCCTTGGAGCAATTAATTTCATTACAACAATTATTAATATACGATGAGAAGGAATATTAATAGAACGACTTCCTCTATTTGTTTGATCTGTTTTAATTACTGCAGTTTTATTACTATTATCTTTACCAGTCCTTGCCGGAGCAATTACAATACTTCTAACTGACCGTAATTTTAATACTACATTCTTTGATCCTAGAGGAGGAGGTGACCCAATTTTATATCAACATCTATTTTGATTTTTTGGTCATCCAGAAGTATATATTTTAATTTTACCAGGATTTGGTATAATTTCACACATTGTTTCTCATTACTCTATAAAAAAAGAAACTTTTGGTAGTCTTGGAATAATTTATGCTATATTATCAATTGGTTTATTAGGTTTTATTGTATGAGCACACCATATATTTACTGTAGGTATAGACGTAGATACACGAGCATATTTTACAGCCGCCACAATAATTATTGCAATTCCCACAGGAATTAAAGTCTTTAGTTGATTAGCCACCATTTATGGTTCCCCTATTAAATATACATCCCCTATACTTTGATCATTAGGATTTATTTTTTTATTTACAACCGGCGGTTTAACTGGAATTGTTTTATCTAATTCATCCTTAGATATTATATTACATGATACTTACTATGTCGTTGCACATTTTCATTATGTTCTCTCAATAGGAGCAGTATTTGCTTTATTTGCAGGATTTACTCATTGATACCCTATAATTACAGGATTATCATTAAATCAACAATATACTAAATCTCACTTCTATATAATATTTATTGGAGTAAATATTACTTTTTTTCCACAACACTTTTTAGGATTAGCAGGAATACCACGACGATACTCAGACTATCCAGACTCATACACAAAATGAAATATACTTTCATCTATAGGATCATTACTCTCATTAACTTCAATTATATTCTTTATATTTATTGTTTGAGAAAGTATAATCTCTCAACGAACAATTATCTGATCAAACCATTTAAATACATCATTAGAGTGAGATAACCGATTACCAGTCGACTTCCATAATCAAATAGAAACTGGAGCTTTATTTATTTAATATGACCCAATGAGGACAATTAGGATTCCAAGATGCTAACTCACCACTTATAGAACAATTAATCTTTTTTCATGACCACTCTATATTTATTTTAACAATTATTTTAACATTAGTTATATATATTACTATTTTACTTATAATAAATAAATTTTCTTCATTAACAATTACTGAAAGACAAAAAATTGAAACTGTGTGAACTATTATCCCTAGAATTATTTTATTATTTCTCGCCTTACCATCACTTAAATTATTATACCTTCTAGATGAATCCATTAACCCCCTTCTTACTATTAAAGCAATAGGCCATCAATGATACTGAAGATATGAATATTCTGATTTTATCAATATTGAATTTGACTCATATATAACCCCTCTAAATGAACTTAATGAAGGATCATTCCGACTACTAGAAACAGACCATCATTTAATTATACCTATAAAAACTAACACACGTATAATTATTTCATCAGCTGATGTAATTCATTCCTGAACGGTACCCTCTTTAGGTATTAAAGTAGATGCTATCCCAGGACGATTAAACCAACTAAACTTATATTCTAATCGTCCTGGTTTATATTATGGTCAATGTTCTGAAATTTGTGGAGCAAACCATTCATTTATACCTATTACACTTGAAATTGTAAATATAAAAACTTTTAATAACTGATTATTAAATATAAATAATTAAAAAGTTAGTTAATTATAATAACATAAATTTGTCAAATTTAAATTACTATTTAAATAGTACTTTTTAAATGCCTCAACTTTCCCCTTTAAACTGAATTATATTATTTCTCTTATTTTGAACTCTTCTTTTCTTAAACTCATCTATTATATGATGAAATAATAAAAATAAATATTCCCTAATCAATACTAAAAAAAAATCAAATAAAATAAAATATAATTGATAAAATGATAGTTGATATCTTCTCTTCTTTTGATGATCATAATTCAACAACTTTATATCTTCATTCATTAACTTGAATTCTATCTTTATGATCTCTATTTTTTATTAACTCATCGCTTTGAATTTTCCCATCACTTTTTAATTCTTCTTTTATAATCCCTAAACAAATTATTAATATCCAAATTACTCGATCCTTTAGAAATAATTTAGGAGGATTCTCATTAATTATTTCATCATTATTTTTAATAATTATTAATTTTAATTTATTAGGTTTAATTCCTTATGTATTTAGAACTACTAGTCATTTAGCAATATCATTCTCTTTATCTTTCCCTTTATGATTTAGATTAATTATATCATCATATCAAAATAATAGTTACTTATCCCTTGCTTCTCTTCTACCTTCAGGAACTCCATCTTTCCTTATTCCTTTTCTACCATTAATTGAATTAATAAGAATTAGAGTCCAACCTTTAACATTAGCAATTCGAATTGCAGCCAACATTAGAGCAGGACATATTATTTTAACACTAATTGGAGACTTCCTATCAATTTCTATTATTAATACTTCTATTATTACATCATCAATTGTTATATTAATTCAAATTGGTTATTTTATCTTTGAAATTGGTATTGCTATTATTCAAGGATATATTTTCTCTCTACTGATCACCTTATACTCCGATAATCATCAATAGATAAAACATAATTTTCTTATAAACTAACCTAAAGATATTTTACCACCTTAACACCTTCAACGTTATGCTCTTAAAATTTAAGCTATTTAAGCAAATTATTAAAATCATAAAAATAATAATAATTATATTTACATTAAATAAAATAACTATTCATCATTCCATAATAAATATTGTTTTCTTAATTATTATTAATACCCCTTGTCCTCCTGTAATTTCTAACCAACCTATATCCACCAACTTTAAATTTAAATTAGTAATATTTTTTAATATATATATAAATGGATAACCTCTTAAAGAAGTTATAAATCACATTTTCCTATTACATCAATCTATTAAACCATATTTAATTTGAATTTCATTTTTATATCATAATCTAAAAGATAAAAGCATTCTAAATAATAATAATAATATTACTAGTATCTTATATAATAAAGGTAAGATAATTACTTCATTAAAACATATTACAAAATTTTGCAACATAAATCCACCAAATAAAGCCCCTCTACATAAAATTATTATAGAAATAATAATATATAAATCATCATCCTTTATATTTTCATAAATTACACTCTTCACCTCTCCTCATAATACAAATATAGATACTCGTATCGAATATAATATAGTTAAACAAACCCCAAATATTCCAATTATACCAACCAACAGATTCATATTTCTTCTTAATAAAACCTCTATAATTAAATCTTTTGAATAAAATCCAGCCAAAAAAGGAAATCCACAAAGTGCTATATTTGAAATATTAAAAATAATACTTGTAAAAGGTAAATTATATATCACCCCTCTAATATCTCGAATATCTTGTGATCCATTATAACAATGAATAATATTACCACCACATAAAAATAAAAGAGCTTTAAATATAGCATGAGTATATAAATGAAATAAAGCCATTATAGGCATTTTTAAACCTAATGATATTATTATTACACCCAATTGTCTTAAAGTTGATAAAGCAATAATTTTCTTTATATCATATTCATAAACAGCACAAATACCTGATATAAAAGTAGTTATAATAGAAATAAATAACAAAAAAAAACAAAAAAACTCTACTTCAACTAAATTATCATAAAATCGAATTAATAAAAATACTCCAGCAGTAACTAAAGTTGAGGAATGAACTAAAGCTGATACAGGAGTTGGTGCTGCTATAGCAGCAGGTAATCAACTTCTAAAAGGAATCTGAGCACTTTTAGTTATACCAGCAATAACAACAAATAATATACATAATTCAAAAAAATAAAAATACCAAATACATAAATAATTTCAATGCCCTAAAAATGATATAATACTAATACCAGCTAAAATAAAACAATCTCCCACTCGATTTATTAATACAGTTAATATTCCAGCACTTAATGATTTACTATTTTGATAATAAATTACTAAACAAAATGATACCAACCCTAATCCATCCCACCCTAAAATTAATCTTACAAATCTAGGAATAAAAATTAAAAAATTTATAGATAATACAAATAATATTAATACTATTATAAAACGCACAACATTTATATCACCTTCCATATACTTAACACTAAAAATACAAACAGAACTAGAAATTAAACAAACCAACCTTCTAAATCTACAACTAACCCAATCTAATAATATATCTAATTCAACAAATAAACTTATACAACTAAAAATCTCCCATGAAATAATACAACAATAATTATTTAAAATTAAATATATAAATAAAATAATTATTAAAATAGAAATCATCATTAATATAATCCTAAAAAAAACTTCCAACTTCAATTTTTTCATAGTAAAATAAATAAATCTTCTTCTCTAAGCCCACAACCTAGTATTTTATAATAAACTAATTTTACTAAATTAAATATACACTTCAGTAATATAACCAACATTTAAAATAAATATTAATAAAGGAATAATATGTAATGATAACAATAAATGTTCACTTCTTTTATTAGTTATTAATACTTTTATAAAACTTATCACCTCTCCATGATTAATTATAACATAAAAAATTAAATTATATAATCCACCAAAAAATACTATCATTAAAATAAAAAATAACAAAAATCCTCTATATATATATAAAGAAATGTATAATATAATCTCCCTCACCAAATTAATAAAAGGAGGAGCCCCTATATTACAAATACAAAATAAAAATATAAATAAACTAAATATAGGATTATAATTAATTATACCCCCACATAAAAATAACCTCCGACTATTAATTTTTTCATAAACTAAATTACCTACACAAAATATTCCTGATGAACATATACCATGACAAACTATTATTAAAATAGCTCCTTCTCATCCAATCATAAAACCCCTCAAAACTCCCACTAATATTATCCCTATATGTCCAATAGAAGAATAAGCAATTAACCTTTTTATATCCCTTTGACCCGCACAAATAATAGAAGTTAATAAACCTCCTCATAAAGAAATAATAATAATCATAATTATATAAATTCTACCTAAAAATTTAAATAATATAACAAACCGCATAATACCATAACCTCCTAATTTTAATAACACCCTCGCTAAAATTATAGAACCTGAAATAGGAGCTTCAACATGAGCTTTTGGTAACCATAAATGAAAAAAATATATAGGTAATTTTACTAAAAAAGCCAACAACAACCCAATTACCCAATAAAATTCAATAGTATTATTTCTTAATATATATATAATACTTATTCTATATGAACCCTCTCGATAACCTAATAATAATAAACACAAAAGTAAAGGCAAAGAAGCACTAACTGTATATAACATTATATATATCCCAGCTTGTAATCGTTCTGGTTGATATCCTCAACTCAAAATTAATATTAAAGTAGGAATTAAAGAAACTTCAAAAAATAAATAAAATAATAATATATTTTCCACTAAAAAAAAAATAACAACAACAAAACACAAACCTAAAACACAAAAAGAAAAAAAATCCACCTTATTATTTAATATTTTCACAGAATAATAACTTGATAATAATATTAAACTACTCGTCCAAAAACTTAATAAAATTAAAATTCTTGAAATTTTATCAAAATAAAAATAAAATTCATCTATACCCCTACAATCAACCTTCAAATATTTTAATATTATAAAACTAAAAAATATTAAACATCAAAAACGCAACTCTCATTTTAACTTAAATCTCAATAACAACAAAAATATAATCCTTATTAATATTCCTATAATTTATAAACCCTTAATCTTGAAACGTAATCATTACCATGTAAACGAATAAAACTAACTAATAAAGATAAACCTAATGTAGCTTCACATACTCCAAATACAACCACTGTAATCACTAAATATAAATTTAAACTAATCATTACCAAAGAAAAAAAAAATAAAGAAATTACACTTAATGTCAATACCTCAAAACCTAATATTATATTTAAAATATGTTTCCACTGAAATAATAAGACAAATAATCCACATATATATATATATATACTTAATAATAAACAATTATTTATAATCATAAATGTTATAATAGTTTAATATAAAACATTGGTCTTGTAAACCAAAATTAAATACATTATTTTTATAACTTCAAGGTTATAAGTGAATCGAACACTTATAAAAGGTTTTCAAAACCAATATTTATCCAATATAACCTAATAGTCTAATATATATATTCATACTATATCTAATAAAGGACGAATTAAAAAACATATAAAATATAATACACTAAAAATACGCCCAATCATTTCATAAGGATATTCTACAGGACAACTTCCAATCCAAGTCAAAATAAAAAATACACCAACTAAAAACCAAAAACAAAACTGACCTAAAAAATTATAACTTAAACCCATACATCCTCTAATATGTAAAAATGGACAAATAAATAATACAATAATTGATATACCTAATCTAACCACCCCACCTAACTTATTAGGAATTGAACGTAAAATCGCATATGCAAACAAAAAATATCATTCAGGTTTAATATGAATAGGAGTTACTAAAGGATTTGCAGGAATAAAATTTTCCGCATCTCCTAATATATTAGGAAATAATAAACTCAACTCCACTAACATAAATAACATCACAAAAAATCCTAATAAATCTTTATATCTATGATAATGATGAAAAGGAATTTTATCTAAATCACTATTTAACCCTAATGGATTACTAGAACCTACCTCATGTAAAAACAAAAAATGCAAAATAACCAAACCTAAAATAATAAATGGAAATAAAAAATGAAAACAAAAAAATCGACTTAATGTAGCATTATCAACAGAAAATCCACCTCAAATTCAATATACTAACGTCTCACCAATATAAGGAACAACAGAAACTAAATTAGTAATAACCGTAGCCCCTCAAAATGATATTTGCCCCCAAGGTAATACATAACCCACAAAACCAGTCAACATAACTAAAATATATAATAAAACCCCTACATTCCAAGTATGTAAATTTATATATAATCCATAATATAATCCACGACCAATATGTATATATAAACAAATAAAAAAAAAAGATGCACCATTAGCATGTAAATATCGTAACACCCATCCATAATTAACATCCCGCATAATATGAATAACAGAATCAAAAGAATAATCAATACAAGAAGTATAATGTATAGCAAGAAAAATACCCCTTAACAATTGAACAATTAAACATAATCCTAATAAAGACCCAAAATTTCACCAAATAAATAAATTTACAGGAGATGGTAAATCAATTAAAGCCCCATTAATAATTTGTAATACAGGATGTCTTTTCCGCAATGAACTAAGCATATTTATATTTAAATACCCGCAATGGTCCCTCACAATAATAACAAATCTTTACAACTCTAATTAAAATAAGCAATAATAAAACCCCTAAAAATACATAACAAAAAAAATTAAATTTCCTCATCAACAATCTAGATATACCTAAACTAACAAATTTAATTTCTATAATTTTCACTATTATTAAACTTATATCTATATAAATATATATAGTAAATATATTCATTAAAAAAAATCTTACAAATCCAATTAATATATATATAACTATTCCTTTAGAAAAAAAAATTAAATTAGGAACCAACCTAATAATATATATAAATATAACTAATAATCCCCCCACATATACCAAAAATAATATATAACCATATCAAGAATATACAAAAAAAGATACTAATACCCTCATAAAAATACTAATTATTATAATTATAAAACCCAACCTTAAAGGCTGTACCAAAATAATTAATATACTAACCATAGAAAATCCTAAAGCAAAAAATATTATTAATGACATATCAAAAAATAAAATTTCATTTTAATCTATAACTTCCAATGTTATTATTTTAATTAAACTATTTTCTGATAAACCTTAAACATAATATATCAATTTACTAAATAAACTAATAAATATTAAAATTAATAAAACACAAGGTAAATACCTCTTTCAAATCAAATACATTAATAAATCATATCGATATCGAGGATAACTTGCCCGAACTCAAATAAATAAAAATCCTAAAAAACCCACAACTAATGATATTGATAAACCAAAGGAATAATTAATTATTCCTCCCCCAAAAAATAATAATCCACATAAAAAACTTATAAATAAAATATTACCATATTCAGCTATAAACAATAAAGCAAAACCCACAGCACCATATTCTACATTAAACCCAGAAACCAATTCTGATTCCCCTTCAGCAAAATCAAAAGGAGCTCGATGAGTTTCTGCAATTATAGATACTACTCACATTATAAATATAAAAAAATTAATAAAAAAAATTCAACAAATATATTGATATTTTAATAATCTAACTATATTAATCCTACCAACCAATAATAAACAACTTATTAAAATTAAAGATATTCTTACCTCATAAGAAATACTCTGAGCAACTGCTCGTACTGAACCTAATAAAGCATATTTAGAATTAGAAAATCAACCAGCCCCTATCACAAAATATACACCAATACTTGATACACACAAAAATAATATCATCCTTATTCCTCCTATAGAAACAACAAAATAACTATTATATAGTAATCATAAAAACAATGCAAAAAACAACCTAAAAAATGGACAAATTAAAAAAGGAAAATAATTAATTATCACCGGCTTAATATATTCTTTCCTAAATAATTTAATTGCATCTGATAAAGGTTGAGGAAGACCTATTAATCCTACTTTATTTGGACCTTTCCGCAACTGAAAATATCTCAACCCCTTTCGCTCCAACAACGTAAAAAAAGCAACCGCCAATAATGCACAAACACACGTTACAATATATGAAATTAACTCAACAAACATTATTAAGAGAAAACAATATAAATTTTCATAAAAGAATCTTAAATCCTTCACACTACTCTGCCATCTTAATATAAAGTAAAAGTAACACTTTTATAAAATAATTCTAAATTATTCACATACCTTCTGCCAACTTTATTAACACATTTATTTATATTAATTTAATATAATTAATTATAATTAATCCTTTCGTACTAAATTAAATTACAAAACTAATTTAAAAGATAAAAACCAACCTGGCTCTCACCGGTTTGAACTCAGATCATGTAAAATTTTAAAAATCGAACAGATTTACCTAATAAAGCCTCTACACCTTAAGGTTACTTTAATCCAACATCGAGGTCGCAATCTCTTTTTTCAATATGAACTCTCAAAAAAAATTACGCTGTTATCCCTATGGTAACTTATCATATAAGCAAAAATATTGGTTTATTAATCAATAAAATTAAAAATTAAGGAAGTTATATAAAAATTTTTCTATACTTTATTCCTTGATCACCCCAACCAAAATTAATATATTTATAACATATACTCTATATATATATATATATATATATATATATATATATATATATATATACTTATAATACTATAAATATTAATATAAGCTCAATAGGGTCTTTTCGTCCCTTTAAACTATTTAAGCTTTTTCACTATAAAAATTAATTTCTAATAAATAAAACAGAGACAGATTAATTTTCGTCAAACCATTCATTCTAGCCCCAATTTATAGAGCAAATTATTATGCTACCTTAGTACAGTTATAATACCGCAGCTGTTAAATATAAATCACCGAGCAGGCCCAACTCTCTATTAATATAACTCAAAGAGACATGTTTTTGATAAACAGGCGAAATTTTATTCTTGCCGAATTCCTTTATTTTATTTCATTTATAACATTATTATTTAAAACCTTATAATCTATAATATAATACGTAATATTATTAAATATTAAATAAGCTTAATCATTATCATTTCTAATACTCATTTTAACATTATATTTAACTTAAATTTATAATTAAAAGACATTTATTTAATAAAATATAAAGAAACTATATTAAATAATATTATAATATCTATAAAGAAAAAATATTATTTCAACTTAAATTAACTAATAATACCAATTTAATTTCTCACATTATATATGAAGCTTATCCCCCAATATCTAAACCAAAATTACTATTACTAACATAATTAACTTTAATCAACACTAAAATGAATATATAAATAAACTAGCTACCATATAAATCGAATAGCATTTCACTACCATTTACCTTTAATATAATGACTATACCACGTCAACTATAATATATATATATATATATATATATAAAGCAAATAAATCTTCATATTTCGAGATAATAATATATATTAATAAATATTATTAAACCATTATGCAAAAGGTACAAATTTTAAAATTTACTATAATTATAATATTAACCCTCCCTCTCGGTACAAATTAAAAACTTTTTCTCTACTAAATACTAATATATATAAACTTTTTTTTATAAATATATTTAACAAATAATCAATTACTATTAAACTTAAAAATCAAAAATAATTTATTATAAATTATCTTCTCAACGTGAGTGAGACACATTTAATTATGTTAATTTTTTGAAACCATATAATTTTCCCAGAAACATTTCCATTACCTCTACTATGTTACGACTTATCTTATTTAAACAACAAGAGTGACGGGCGATATGTACACCTTACAAAACCATATTCAACTATACATACTAATTACTAAATTTACTATTAAGTCCACCTTACTAATAAAATATAATTTATATTATCCGGATATATTAAATAAAATTAATTATAGTAGTCCATTAAATCTTCTTCATAAGCTACATTATGACTTGACATAATAACCAAAACATTTAATTAGTCCTTTTATTCTTAAAATATAAACTGACGACAGCAATATATAAACTGTTATATTAATATATAATATCAAAAAAAAGTAAGTCTAAAATGTGGATTATCAAATTATTTTAACAAACTCCCCTAACTGGATATGTAAAACCGCCAAACCTTTTAAGTTTTAAATATATATAATATTGCTAAGTAACATATAATAATTTACTTATCTTCATAATACTTAGGTAAAATAATCAATTTTTACTTTTAAAAATAATAGGGTATCTAATCCTAGTTTATTCTCAAAATTTCAAAGAATCAATAATAAAGAAAAAATTTAAATACAAATTAATTTTAAAAATTTTACCATAAAATTAATAATAATTTTTCCTACTTATACAAACATTATTTCACTTTATTTTAAACCACAAAATTTTAATTAAAATTATATGTATAACCGCAGATGCTGGCACAAATTTATCCAATCATTATCTATAATTTCTATATAAAACTCCCATTCATTGTATAAATCAATATACTGAAAAATCAAAATATAATATCAAAATCATTTAATATTAAATTAAAAACATCTATATATTTATATTAAATAAAATATAATAAACATTAAATAAATGACTTAAATATAATAACGATATATATATATATATATATATATATATACAACAAACCTAACATGTATAAAATAACAAAAATTAAAAATTAAACCAAAGTCAAATTTTAATATTTAATAAAGAGATAATCTAAATCCATTTTTGAGGTATGAACCCAACAGCTTCACTTAGCTTACTTTATCAAAACAAGTTTTAACACTACATGTATCTTTAAATTTGCAATTTAATATTTTAATAAACTATAAAACCATGAGAAAGTAAAAATACTTATACATAGATTTACAATCTACCGACTAATTTTCGACCACCTCATACAGAATTTAAATATATTTATTTATTACAAGTCTTGAAAACTTACAGTTTTATTAACTTAAAATTCTTTACAAAAAAAGGACTTGAACCTTTTCCTTAAAGATCAAAACTTTATATGCCCATACACCAAATTATAATATTTTATTTAAACTATATAAACCAATTGTTTGGAAAAGAACCATACTTATTATACTAATAAAATCTACTTTTGATAATAAATTAATATTATTCTTAAGAATTGAAAATCTTTCGGGCAAATACACCACAAAAATAACATTATTCAGATTCGTATAGGTATAGTATTATTATATAGTCACCATTATATAATACCTATTAATCTACATTATTATAACCATTATAATATATAATTATATTAATTATTATAAAACAATTAATAATCAATATATAAATTTAACAACACAATTATATATATTACAAACAATGATAAACCATTTATATATTTATAAAACATAATTATAATTCATAATAATTATATATTAAATTCATTTAAAATCAATAAATTTATTTGACATTTAAATAACATTTATATACTAGATAAATCAAAAACAACAATTAATATATAGGATCTGAGTTACATTTAAGCATAAAATTCAACCACCACAGACCCCAATATTCAATTTATATAATAAAAAAGGTAATATAATTTAAATAATATTGTATAACATTATAATATTAACAACGTACAATATATTAATTTAAATTAAAAGTTACAAATAATATTTTAATGATGCTTATTTAAGATAAGAAAATCTTAATTTTTACTACATGATTGCAATTTCTAACTTACTTTTCATTTTAATTAAAATATTGTATATAATATATACACAAAACCACTAATTGTATATTTTTTAAAACGCCCTCTAACCCCTTCCTTCTCTTGACAAATTTTGGCCAAATATTGATCGTTTATCAAAAAATGACCAGAATTTGTCAATAACATAAACTTATGTAATTAAATTAATT